TATAAATAGGTAAATGCTCTTTCCCATTATGAATAGCAATTGTATGGCCGATCATTTTGGGTATAATGGTAGATGCCCGGGACCAAGTTACTATTATTTCTTTTTCTGTCCTTCGGTTGAGCTTCTCAATTTTTTCCAATAAATGATTAGCTACAAAGGGTTTTTTTTTTAGTGTTTTTAGTGAACGTGTCACAGCAAATTCCTCCTATCTTTTTTATTTTTTTTTGTAAAGACGAAGAAACATATTTGATTTTCAATACTCTCCTATTTACTACGGCGACGGAGAATCAAACTATCACTATATTTTTTCTTTTTTCTATTTCTTCTTCCAAGCGCAGGATAACCCCAAGGGGTTGTGGGTTTTTTTCTACCAATTGGGGCCCTCCCTTCACCACCCCCATGGGGATGGTCTACAGGATTCATAACTACCCCTCTTACTACAGGACGCTTACCTAGCCAACACTTAGATCCGGCTCTACCCAAACTTTTCTGGTTCACCCCAAGATTACCCACTTGCCCGACTGTTGCTGAGCAGTTTTTGGATATCAAACGGACCTCCCCAGATGGTAATTTTAATGTGGCCGATTTACCCTCTTTTGCAATCAGTTTCGCTACAGCACCCGCAGCTCTCGCTAATTGTCCGCCCTTTCCAAGTGTGATTTCTATGTTATGTATGGCCGTGCCTAAGGGCATATCGGTTGAAGTAGATTCTTCTTTTTGATCAATCAAAACCCCTTCCCAAACTGTACAAGCTTCTTCCAAAGCATACGGCTTTCCGGATGTATATGATGATATCTAGACAGATGGATCTTATATGAATCGTATGATGAAGTACCACATGAGTTGATATATTGGAATCCAAATCTGCCGAATCACTCATGTTATGATCTTCTACATCCTAGGTCTCCCCGTTCCTTCATCTGGCTTATGTTCTTCATGTAGCATTCAGACCGAATGACTCTATGAAATTACGTCGATACTTCCACATATTACGGGTAACGTAGGAGACATCTCTATTTTTCCCCCGGGGTAGAATTACCACTGCTTAGCTTTCAATTCGCCTCTGACCATCAAATGAAATGTGAATAACTCGTCCTCCTCTCTTTGAAACAAGGGGCGCTTCCGGTTCTGTCGGTGCTTCAAACAATTTTGTCTTCTCCATATTACCATATCTCTAGAGTCAATAATTTTCTATGAGGAACTACTGAACTCAATCACTTGCTGCCGATACTCTTCAGTTTTCTGTTGAGGTCTATCCCGTAGAGGTACTCAAATTGGATCAGTGATCGATTTCTAGGTTTCGTCGTAAACCTAATTGGTTACTTCCAATTACGTAAATCAATAGTTCAAACCGCACTCAAAGGTAGGGCATTTCCCATTGAGATAGGAACTTCTGTACCAGAAACAATGGTATCTCCAATTATAGCCCCTCTGGGATGTAAAATATATCTCTTCTCACCATCCCTATAGTGTATGAGACAAATGTTTGCATTTCGATTAGGGTCGTATTCTATGGTTACGATTCTACCAGATATGTCTTTTTCATTCCGTCGAAAATCAATTTTACGGTATAGACGCTTATGACCTCCCCCTCTATGCCTTGCGGTAATGATTCCTCTGGCATTACGACCTTTACCACAACGACGCTGTCCATAGATCAAATTATTTCGTGGATTGGATTTCACTTGACTGCCGACGGTTCTGCTCGAGGTAGAAGTTTTGTATAAATGTATCGCCGTGTTATTAAGTATTTTGATTTAAGTTCTTTTCTTTCTAAGAGGTGGAATAGAATAACCCGGTTGAAGCGTAATAATCATGCGTCTATAATGCATTGTATGTCCCATAATGGGTCCCTTTCTTCTACCCTTTCCCGGGAGTCGATGACTATTCATAGCTATTACCTTGACACCAAAAAAGAGTTCGACCCAATGCTTTATTTCTGTCCTAGTTGATCCTGATTCGACATTAGAAGTATATTGATTGTTCCCCAATAACCGAATACTTTTGTCTGTAAATACTGCATATTTGATTCCATCCATAAATCTATTTTCTTCCCTATGAGTTCCGGTATCGATAAGAATTCTACTTCTTACTGTTCATATGTTATGATATGAATATACCATAGTAATTATATTAATTCGTTATGTATGGATGATGAGATTCCATTGATACGGAGCCAATTCCAATAGACGTATAGACGTATTGAACGTTCGCGTTGTACTGCATCCAGCAGGAATTGAACCTACGAATTTGCCAATTATGAGTTGGGCGCTTTAACCATTCAGCCATGGATGCGTAATGGGGATTAGCATATATTTCAAGTATCTAGCCTAACTCTATAGAAAAATCGTTATATATTCTATATAATAATAAATATAATAATAATAAAAATTTCCAATTTCCAAGTCAATTCTACATGATAATAATAAAAATTTCCAATTTCCAAGTCAAGTATCTAGCCTAACTCTATAGAAAAATCGTTATATATTCTATATAATAATAAATATAATAATAATTTCCAAGTCAATTCTACATGATAATAATAAAAATTTCCAATATGTAATTAAATACATATATAAATATAAAGTCAAATTTTAAAGAAATCCTAAGGAGGAATCAATATGAGGCAAGACAGGGCAAAACGACGTCTATATAAATCCTGGATTTTTGAGTTTAGGGAGGTATTGAGAGAGATCAAGAATTCTCACTATTTCTTAGATTCGTGGACCAAATTGGATTCAGTGGGATCTTTCATTCACGTTTTTTTCGACCAAGAACGTTTTATGAAACTCTTTGACCCACGAATAGTAAGTATCCTCTTTTCACGCGATTCGCAGGGTTCAACAAGCAATCGATCTTTCACGATCAAAGGTGTAGTACTGCTTGTAGTAGTGGTCCTTCTACATCGTCTTAACAATCGAAATCTGGTCGAAAGAAAAAATATCTATTTGAGGGGGCTTCTTCCTATACCCGTAAACTCCATTGGACCCAGAAATGATTCATTGGAAGACTCTTTTGAGTCTTCCAATATCCATAGGTTGATTGTTTCGCTCCTGTATCTTCCAAAAGGGAAAGAGATCCCTGAGAGTTCTTTCATGGATCCGAAAGAGAGTACTTGGATCAATCAAAGAAAGGTTCAACAACTTCCCAAAGAAATCGAAGAATTTCTTGGGAATCCAACAAGATCCTCTCGTTCTTTTTTCTCTGACAGATGGTCAGAACTTTATCTGGGTTCGACTCCTACTGAGAGGTCCACTAGAGATCAGAAATTGTTGAAGAAACAACAAGATGTTTCTTTTGTCCGTTTCAGGCGATCGGAAAATAAAGAAATGGTTGATATATTCAAGATAATTACGTATTTACAAAAAACCGTCTCAATTCATCCTATTTCATCAGATCAGGGATGCGATATGGTTCCGAAGGATGAACCGGATATGGACAGTTCCAAGAAGATTTCATTCTTGAACCAAAATCCATTTTTTGATTTATTTCATCTATTCCATGACCGGAACAGGGGAGGATACACGTTTCACCACGCAGAAGAGAGATTTCAAGAAATGGCGGATCTATTAACTCTATCAATAACCGAGCCGGATCTGGTGTATCATAAGGGATTTGCCTTTTCTATTGATTCCTGCGGATTGGATCAAAAAAAATTCTTGAATGAGGTATTCAACTCCAGGGATGAATCGAAAAAGAAATCTTTATTGGTTCTACCTCCTATTTTTTTTGAAGAGAATGAATCTTTTTATCGACAGATAAGAAAAAATTGGGTCCGGTGCGGGAATGCTTTGGAAGATCCAAAACCAAAAAGAGTGGTATTTGCTATCAACAACATAATGAAGGCAGTCAATCAATATAGATTGATCCAAAATCTGATTCAAATCCAATATAGCATCCATGGGTACATAAGAAATGGTTCGAATCGATTTTTTTTTATGAATAGATCCGATCGCAACTTCGAATATGGAATTCAAAGGGATCAAATAGGAAATGATACTCTGAATCATAGAACTATAATGAAATATACGATCAACCAACATTTATCAAATTTGAAAAAGAGTGAGAAGAAATGGTTCGATCCTCTTCTTTCTCGAACCGAGAGATCCATGAATCGGGATCCTGATGCATATAGATACAAATGGTCCAATGGGAGCAAGAATTTCCAGGAACATTTGGAACATTTCGTTTCTGAGCAGAAGAGCCGTTTTCAAGTTTTTCAAGTAGTGTTCGATCGATTACGTATTAATATTATTAATATATTAATTAATATTAATCAATATATTAATAATATTAATATTAATCAATATTCGATTGATTGGTCCAGGGTTTTCGACAAACAAGATCCTTCTAAGCCACTTCGTTTATTTTGGTCCACCTTTTTGCGTCTCTTTTTGCCCAAGTTCCTTCTCTTTTTGCCCAAGTTCCTTCTCTTTTTGTCTAAGTCACTTTCTTTTTTCTTTGTGAGTTTCGGGAATACCCCCATTCGTGGGTCCGAGATCCACATCTCTCAATTCAAAGGTCCGAATGATCAACTCTGCGATCAGTTGTTAGAATCAATAGGTGTTCAAATCGTTCATTTGAATAAATTGAAACCCTTCTTATTGGATGATCATAATACTTCCCAAAAATCGAAATTGTTGATCGATGGAGGAACAATATCACCATTTTTGTTCAATAAGATACCAAAGTGGACGATTGACTCATTCCATACTCCTACTAGAAAAAATCGCAGGAAATCCTTTGATAACACTGATTCCTATTTCTCAATGCTATCCCACGATCGAGACAATTGGATGAATCCCGTGAAACCATTTCATAGAAGTTCATTGATATCTTCTTTTTTAAAAGCAAATCGACTTCGATTCTTGAATAATCCACATCACTTCTGGTTCTATTGTAACAAAAGATTCCCTTTTTATGTAGAAAAGGCCCGTATCAATAATTATGATCTTACGTATGGACAATTCCTTAATATCTTGTTCACTGGCAACAAAAAATTTTCTTTGTGCGTCGGTAAAAAAAAACATGTTTTTTCGGAGAGAGATGCTATTTCAACGATCGAGTCACGGGTATCTAACATATTCATACCTAACGATTTTCCAATTCTATCCGCTCGATTCGTTCGTAGAGCTCTTTACGCAATCGCAGACATTTCTGGAACACCTCTAACAGAGGGACAAATAGTCAATTTAGAAAGAACTTATTGTCAACCTCTTTCAGATATGAATCCGTCTGATTCAGAAGGGAAGAACTTGCATCAGTATCTCAATCTCAATTTCAATTCAAACAATTGTCAACCTCTTTCAGATATGAATCCGTCTGATTCAGAAGGGAAGAACTTGCATCCGTATCTCAATCTCAATTTCAATTCAAACATGGGTTTGATTCACATTCCATGTTCTGATAAATATTTACGAGCCAAAAAGAGGAAAAAACAGAGTCTTTGTCTAAAGAAATGCGTTGAGAAACGGCAGATGGATAGAATCTTTCTACGAGCAAATCTCTCAAAAAAATGGAAGCTGTTCCAAACATATCTGCCATGGTTCTTTACTTCGACAGGGTACAAATATCTAACTTCGATAGGGTACCAATATCTACATCTAAATTTCATCCTTTTAGATACTTTTTTAGACCTATTGCCGATACCGATACGAAGTAGCAGTCAAAAAGTTGTATCCATTTTTCACGATATTATGGATATATCACGGCGAATTCCTCGGAAAATATGGTGGGCGATTCTTCCACAACGGAATCGGATAAGTCAGATTTCGAGGAAGTGTTTACATAGTCTTCTTCTGTCCGAAGAAATGATTCATCGAAATAATGAGTCACCCCTTTCATTCTGGGTACATCTGGGATCACCAAATGCTCGGGAGTTCTTCTATTCAATCCTTTTCCTTCTTCTTGTTGCTGGATATCTCGTTCGTACACATCTTCTCTTTGTTTCCCGAGCCTCTAGTGAGTTACAGACAGAGTTCGAAAAGATCAAATCTTTGATGATTCCATCATACATGATTGAGTTACGAAAACTTCTGGATGGGTATCCTCCATCTGAACTGAATTCTTTCTGGTTAAAGAATCTCTTTCTAGTTGCTCTGAAACAATTAGGATATTTTCTAGAAGAAATACGGGGTTCTGCTTTTGGCAGCAACATGCTATTGGGTGGTGGTCCCGCTTATGGGGTCAAATCAATACGTTCTAAGAAGAAATATTTGAATATCAATCTCATCGATATCATCGATTTCCTAAGTCTTATACCAAATCCCATCAATCGAATAACTTTTTCGAGAAATACGAGACATCTAAGTCGTACAAGTAAAGAGATCTATTCATTGATAAGAAAAAGAAAAAACGTGAACGGTGCTTGGATTGATGATAAAATCGAATCCTGGTTCGCGAACAGTGATTCGATTGATGATGAAGAAAGAGAATTCTTGGTTCAGTTCTCCACCTTAACGAAGGAAGAAAGGATTGATAAAATTCTATTGAGTCTGACTCATAGTGATCATTTCTCAAAGAATGACTCTGGTTATCAAATGATTGAACAACCGGGATCCGTTTACTTACGATACTTAGTTGACATTCATAAAAAGCGTCTAATGAATTATGAGTTCAATAGATCCTGTTTAGCAGAAAGGCGGATATTCCTTGCTCATTATCAGACAATCACTTATTCACATTCACAAACCTCGTGTGGGGCTAATAGTTTTAATTTCCCATCTCATGGAAAACCCTTTTCGCTCCGATTAGCCCTATCCCCCTCTAGGGGTATTTTAGTGATAGGTTCTATAGGAACTGGACGATCCTATTTGGTCAAATACCTAGCGACAAACTCCTACGTTCCTTTCATTACGGTATTTACGAACAAGTTCCTGGATGACAAGCCTCAAGGTTATTTTTATGAAGAGAGCTATTTTGAAGATGATGATGACGATTTTTATGATAGTAACGACGATGACCTTGACCTTGATATTGATATTGATATTGAAAAGGAGCTGCTAACTTTGACGAGTGAGATAACTATAGATAGGGAAATGACGCCGAAAATAGACCTATTTGATATCACCCTTCAACTCGAATTAGCAAAATCAATGTCTCCTTGCATAATATGGATTCCAAACATTCATGATCTGTCTGTGAATGAGTCAAATTACTTATCCCTCGGTCTATTAGTGAACCATCTCTCCGGGGATTGTGAGGATTGTGAAAGCTCCTCCACTAGAAATATTCTAGTTATTGCTTCGACTCATATTCCCAAAAAAGTGGATCCCGCTCTAATAGCTCCGAATAAATTAAATACATGCATTAAGGTACGAAGGCTTCTTATTCCACAACAACGAAAGCACTTTTTCACTCTTTCATATACTAAGGGATTTCACTTGGAAAAGAAAATGTTCCATACTAATGGATTCGGGTCCATAACCATGGTTTCCAGTGCACGAGATCTTGTAGCACTTACCAACGAGGCCCTATCAATTAGTATTACACAGAAGAAAT